CTATTCATAACTATTACCTTGACACCAAAGAAGCGTTCAACCCAATGCTTTATTTCTGTCCTAGTTGATCCTGATTCGACATTAAAAGTATATTGATTTTTCCCCAATAACCGAATACTTTTGTCTGTAAATATTGCACATTTGATGTCATCCATAAATCTATTTTCTCCCCTATGACTTCTAGTCTCAATAAGAATGCTAGTTCTTGCTTAAGAGATGAAATCCGTATGAACGTAGGAATCAAAACAATTTTCTACTCAAATGCGACTTTGTAACAGATAGAAATGGAAAAGAATTAATAAACCATTCGCAGAAACAGAACAGGCTTCCTATGATATGGGATTTTGTATCGAAGAAAAAAACAAAACTGATTCACTTTCTACCAATTACCGATTCCAATCGGCTTGAATACCAGAAAACCAAATGGATTCAGTATTTGATCTTTTCGCTGAGCTAAAGAAATCAAAATCAGAAACAATAATAATATAGAGTCGATTCTTGAGGACTTAACCTTAAATATTGCATATTTTCTTATTCTGGATTCCGTTGTTCAAAAAATCCTTTGTAGAGAAGAGAGACATTTTGACCTATTTTTTATTCAATGAAAATTTGAAGCGGGATAATTTATTGAGAATTCGCTGAGAATTTTCGGATAATTCCCTTTATATGCAACAGATATACATAAGATAGCCGGTTGACTTTCTGTGTAAGAATTTCCGTTCTTGGGTTTACATAGACTAATTTACATATACTAATATATGCTCTTATATTTGAAATTGAGAAAGATTTTTGAATGACAAGAATTAATACTGATTAGTGCTATAGCAATTTGTATTGTCTTATGTCATTAGGCAAAGATAATTCGAAATTCAAATCCAAGAATCATTCATGAATTCACAGTCAGTAATCAATAATTAATAGTTCAAATTTGGCAAAAATTTGAGCTTTGGTAACAGAAAATCTACACTGCTTTTTTTTTCAATAGAAAAGCAAGGGAAGGTTTTCAGGCATTGTGTGTTTTGAGATACTATACAATCAATCGAAAAGGTGGATCAAATCTAATCAAACGGGGGGAAAGGACTTTCTTTTCTTTTAGAAAGGGGATTATAGGATTCGAGGGCCAAGCACAATAAACCAAGAAGTTTAGTAATCCATCCCACAAAGGAAAATTTGCACCTAATTAGGTTTTTGTATCGTTTTGGCGGCATGGCCGAGCGGTAAGGCGGGGGACTGCAAATCCTTTTTCCCCAGTTCAAATCTGGGTGTCGCCTGATCAACAAAAAAACCGAAATCTCTTATTCGGTTTTGCTGATAGAACTCGCCCAATTAGTCCCCAGCAGAAACAGAAGAAAGGGACTGGTTGATTTGAAACACCTCTTCGGGTGTTTTCTAAAAGATTGTAAATCCTTGTATCGAGGATTTAAGGAAAGATTCTAATGGTCGAAGGGCTATCAAGACTTTCCTACTCCGTCTACTGGATAGCCGGCGGGGAGCCCAGCGAATCCAATGAAATTCGAAATTGTGGAAAGGGCAGAAGATCTTTTAGATACTGTGTATAAATATACAAACTCACGAGAATCCCTAGAATGTTCGTACATTCAATCAATAGTGGAATGGATAGATCATTTACTTTGTTTCTATAATTGTTTAAGAAAAAGTGCAAAAAGAAATAATTTTGGGGGGCCAATCCCACGCCAAGAATAGAGTATAATGTCGCCCGACTATTTCACATAGATAGCGATCTATCTATTTATACTTTTTATCTAAAAAGCTTAACAAAAAAAGAGTGGGCCTTAGTATTCCTAGGATAGTTTACTTGTCTTTAGTCTTTCCCGATTCGAAATCATAGAGGAATTTGTTAGAAGTGGATTTGATGAATTGGTTCATCAACAGTCTTCGGTCAGAATCCCTTTTTGACTCTGCACCATTGATTCCACTATTATTAGTGAGCATTAATGGAATAATTCTATCATAGAGATAGGGGACATAATTCACATGGATCTAGTAAATCTTGCTTGGGCTGCTTTAATGGTAGTCTTTACATTTTCCCTTTCACTCGTAGTATGGGGAAGAAGTGGTCTCTAGAAGTACTACTAATTGAATTGAGGTTGAATTGAGGAATCAAACTGTAGCAATTGTTTTATAAATCGTTCTGCAACGCATTTTGAACTATTTAATATCAAGATCTCTTCATTTTTCAATTTCATTGAATTCTGGGGAAGGAATGTATTCTATAAGAGTAAAACGATTCTTTCCGATTAATCGGAACAAATAGATGTATCAAAGAAAGAGAATTGGGACTTATGTCAATATAGAATATCTAATATCTACATATAAGAAGATAGTATGGTAGATTGATCTCTATAAAGCCTCTAGCTTTATTATAAAGTATAACTTTATACACTACAATAACACTAATATATAGTACGGTAAGAAAGAACTCGATGAATCTTTCTTACCATACTATCGGATCTCAGAGAATACTGCCGATTATAGCTTG